TTGTGAAATTTTATTAGTAATCATTATTTATAAAAAGAATTCTTTTATTTTTACAATGAAAATGTAATGTTTTTATAAACTATATAAATTTAAGAAGTATAAATGGAATTTAACCACTTAAGAAAAAAGTTAGCAGCTTTTACTTGAATTTCATACTTCTTTAATTAGAATATTAAATTCAGTTCTATCATTAACAGTGATAAGCCTCTCATTTGGCTTTAATTAATGAGAATAAGGGTAAAATTACCTAAGATTAGGTCGAAACTAAATGCAATATATCGCTTCATATTCTGATAGGGGCGATGATAAGGTAGATTGAAAATTCAATACTTTTTGAATGCAAATCAAATGTTATAGTTAACTACAACCCTGTATGAATTAATTTGATCAATTTAATATTCCTTGATTTCATTCATGAAATAGCCCAACTAATAAAATTAAAATAAAAATTACGGAAGTAATAGATCAAATTAAGATATTAGAGGTATTAATAATTAAAATTATAGGTAAAATTAAGGCAATTTCTACATCAAAAATTAAGAAAATAATTGTAATAAGAAAGAATCGTAGAGAAAAGGGAAGTCGTGAAGATGACTTAGGGTCAAACCCACATTCAAATGGTGATCTTTTTTCTCGGTCTACAATTGATTTTTTAGAGAGGATAGAAGCTAATAATATTACAATTCTTGACAAAATTATAATAAATATAGTTATTACTAAAATTGAAAAAATTATTTATACTATTTAATAATAGATCTTTTGATTGGAAGTCAAGTATAATTTTTATACTATATAAATAAATTAAATTAACCTCCTCATCAATAAATTGAGATATATAAAAATAATCAAACAATATCTACGAAATGTCAATATCATGCTGCTGCTTCAAATCCAAAATGATGAGTTTTTGAAAAATGGTTATTAAGATGACGAATTAAGCAAATTGCTAGGAATGTAGTTCCGATTAGTACATGAATTCCATGGAATCCTGTTGCTATATAAAATGTTGATCCATAAACTGCATCTGCAATTGTGAAAGGAGCTTCAATATATTCATAAGCTTGTAGAGTTGTAAAATATATTCCTAATAAAACTGTAAAAAATAACCCTTGTGTTGTTTGTGAATGATTACTTTCTATTAAACTGTGATGAGCTCATGTAACTGTAATCCCTGAAGCTAAAAGAATGGCAGTATTTAATAAAGGAATTTGGAATGGGTTAAATGGGATAATTCCCATGGGAGGTCATGTAGCCCCTAGTTCAATTGCAGGAGATAGTCTACTATGGAAAAAAGCTCAAAAAAATGAAACAAAAAATAATACTTCTGATAAAATAAATAAAATTATTCCTCACCGTAAACCGATTGTTACTGGATATGTATGTAATCCTTGAAAGGTTCCTTCTCGTGAAATATCTCGTCATCATTGATATGCGGTTAAAATTGTAATTACATTTCCTAATATAAGAAGAGATATATCATACTGATGGAATCATTTTACTATACCGGAAACTATTGTTATTACTCCAATTGCTCCTGTTAATGGTCATGGGCTATAATCTACTAAATGGAAAGGATGATTTGAATGTGTTGACATTAATTTACTTCTCTAGAGTAAAGTGTTCTTAGCACTGCAAATACGTAGGATTGAATAATTGCAACAGCAGATTCTAAAACTAGGAGTGCAATTTGAGCCCCTAGCAGTAAAGAAATTATTACATATGATATTGAGGGCCCTGTATTTCCTAATAAGGTTAATAGTAGGTGTCCTGCAATTATATTAGCAGCTAATCGGACGGCCAAAGTTCCAGGCCGAATAATATTTCTAATTGTTTCAATACAAACTATAAAAGGTATTAAAACAGCGGGAGTTCCTTGAGGAACTAAGTGAGCAAATATATGTTGAGTATGGTTAACTCATCCATAAATTATAAATCTTAATCATAATGGGAGAGCTAGTGTTAGGGTTAAAGTCAAATGACTTGTTCTAGTAAAGATATATGGGAATAACCCTATAAAATTATTAAATAAAATTATTGAAAATAATGAAACAAAGATAAAAGATCTTCCGTTATGTCCTGCTGGTCCTAATAAAGTTTTGAATTCTTTATGAAGTGTAATCAATACATTATTTCAGATAATATGATGTCGAGATGGTATAAATCAAAATATTGAGGGGACTAATAAAATCCCAATAAATGTACTTATTCAATTTAATGATAAATTAAAAATACTTGACGAAGGGTCGAATACAGAAAATAAATTAGTTATCATTTTCAATTTATTGAGTTAATTCGAAAAAATGATTTTTCGGATGATTTAGGGGAAGAAGGGAGAATTGAATAATAATTTATTATATTAAATAAAATAAAAGTTATTGAGAAAATAATAAATAAACTTAATCAACCAATAGGGGCTATTTGAGGAATTAAAAAATATTAATAATTTAATAATTTTAGCTTGACAAGCTAATGTTATGAATTTAACTAATTTTTTAGATTAATTTTTAATTCGCGGATTTCATTAGAAGTAATTGCTAATTTACTATAAAATGGTTTAAGAGACCAGTACTTGCTTTCAGTCATCTAATGAAGAATTTAAATTATTTGAAATTCATTTAATGAAATAATTAGTAGGAACTCTTTCAATTACAATAGGTATAAAACTATGATTTGCTCCACAAATTTCGGAACATTGACCATAAAATAAACCTGGGCGGTTAATTAAAAAATTTGTTTGATTAAGTCGACCTGGGGTTCCATCTACTTTGACCCCAAGAGCGGGGACTGTTCATGAATGAATTACATCTGCGGCTGTTACTAAAATTCGAACTTGTGAGTTTAAGGGCAATACAACTCGGTTATCTACATCTAACAGTCGAAATCCATCGATAGGTAATTCATTTGTAGGAATTATATATGAATCAAATTCAACATTTAAAAAATCTGAATATTCATAACTTCAATATCATTGATGTCCGATTGATTTTAAAGTAATTGAAGGTTCATTAATTTCATCTAATAAATATAATAATCGTAAAGAGGGGAGGGCAATAAATAATAACACGATTGCTGGTAAAATTGTTCAAACTATTTCAATAGTTTGCCCATGTAAGAGAAATCGATTTACATAGTTATTAAAAAATAATATAAATATTAAATATCCTACTAATACAGTAATTATTACTAAAATTATAAGTGTATGATCATGAAAAAATGTTAATTGTTCTATTAATGGGGAAGCTCTATCTTGTAATCCTAAATTTGCTCATGTTGACATTAATTCTAATAAAAGTAAAATACTTTATATATGGAGCTTAAATCCATTGCACTAATCTGCCATATTAGAAGTTAGTTAATAATGGTAGTTCAGAATAGCTATGTTCAGCAGGAGGGATGTTTTGGTATCATTCAATAGATGAATTTAATTGTATAGGATAAATTACTTGTCGTTGAGTTACTATACTTTCTCAAATAATAAATAGAAAAAATAAAATTCCTAATAAAGAAATAGATGAACCAATAGTTGAAACTACATTTCATGTAGTATATGCATCTGGATAGTCTGAATATCGTCGAGGCATTCCTGCTAACCCTAAAAAATGTTGAGGGAAAAAGGTTAAATTTACTCCAATAAATATTACAATAAATTGACTTTTTAATCATTTTGGGTTTATTGTTAATCCAGTAAATAAAGGGTATCAGTGTACAAATCCTGCTATAATTGCAAATACCGCACCTATTGATAGTACATAATGAAAATGAGCTACGACATAATAAGTGTCATGGAGAATAATATCAACAGAAGAATTGGCTAGTACTACTCCTGTTAACCCCCCTACTGTAAATAAGAAAACAAATCCTAATGCTCATAAAATAGCCGGAGAGTAGGTTAACTGAGTCCCATGTAAAGTAGCTAGTCATCTAAAAATTTTAATTCCAGTGGGTACTGCAATAATTATTGTAGCCGATGTAAAGTAAGCACGAGTATCTACGTCTATACCAACGGTAAATATATGATGAGCTCAGACAATAAACCCTAATAATCCAATTGCAAGTATAGCATAAATTATTCCTAGTGATCCAAAAGTTTCTTTTTTTCCTGACTCTTGTCTAATAATATGAGAAATTATCCCAAATCCAGGAAGAATTAAAATATAAACTTCAGGATGTCCAAAAAATCAAAATAAGTGTTGATAAAGAATTGGGTCTCCTCCCCCAGCTGGGTCAAAAAAAGAAGTATTTAAATTTCGATCTGTTAATAATATTGTAATAGCCCCAGCTAAAACAGGTAGAGAAAGTAATAACAATAATGCAGTGATTGCTACTGATCATACGAATAAAGGCATTCGGTCAAATGTGATTCCTGTAGATCGTATATTAATTACAGTTGTAATAAAATTTACGGCCCCTAAAATTGAAGAGATTCCCGCTAAATGTAAGCTAAAAATAGCTAAGTCAACTGAAGCTCCACCGTGAGCAATTCCGGAAGAAAGGGGAGGGTATACAGTTCATCCTGTACCTGCTCCGTTTTCGACTATTCTACTCACTAATAAAAGGGTTAATGAAGGAGGTAGAAGTCAAAATCTCATATTATTTATTCGAGGAAAGGCTATATCTGGGGCCCCTAATATTAATGGTACAAGTCAATTTCCGAATCCTCCAATTATAATTGGTATTACTATAAAAAAAATTATTACAAAAGCGTGAGCAGTAACAATTACATTATAAATCTGGTCATCTCCGATTAATGCTCCCGGGTGTCCTAATTCTGCACGAATTAAGATTCTAAGAGATGTCCCCACTATTCCAGCTCAAGCTCCAAATAGAAAGTATAAAGTTCCAATATCCTTATGATTTGTTGAAAAAAGCCATTGTCGCGATTAAAGCTGGCTTTTTACAAATCATAAAAAATTAAAGATTAAATGGCTGAAGTGTAGGCAATAGACTGTAAATCTATTTATAAGAATTTATCTTTTTAATCATAATATATAAATTGGCTTTATAGTCAATTTATGGCATTAGATTGCAAATCTAAGGGAGTAATTATTTACTAAAGCTTAATTTATTTATGATATATTAAAGCTTAAAAGATTTTTACTTATATAAATAACTTTGAAGGCTATTAGTTTAATTAACTTAAAGCTTTAAAAAGTAAAATAAATTAAGCTTACAGTTAATAACCCAAAAGTTGAAATAAAAGTTATTGTTAATGAGATTATTCTATAAAAATTATTTAAGGCCATATTTGTAATTCATGTCGGTTCATAATAGTTTATTATGAAGGCAGAATAACATAGCCGTAAATAAAAGTATAGTGTAATAAGAGTTATTACAGTTAATAAACTTATTAAATATAATTGGTTTCTGATTGATAGAGTTTGAATGACTAATCATTTAGGTAAAAATCCGATAAAGGGGGGCAACCCGCCTAACGAAAGTAAGTTAAAGAACACATTGAATTTTAATGATTTTGAAGAAAAAAATAAAGCAAATAGTTGATTTACATGAAATACCTTGAATAAATTAAGAAAAAAAATTAAATTAAAGGACAAGAATGAATAAAATAAAAAATAAGTTATTCATAAGGCTTCTCTTGTATATATAGCTGCTAATATTCATCCCAAATTATTAATTGAGGAGTAGGCTATTAATTTTCGTAGAGAAGTTTGATTTAATCCTCCTAAAGATCCAATAATTGTTGATAATACAATAGCAATTAAAAGGATTATTTTAATTTGAAGGTACGAAATTAATATAAGAGGAGCAATTTTTTGTCATGTTATTAAAATTAATGAATTTATTCATGAGAGTCCTTCTATAACATTAGGAAATCAAAAGTGAAATGGGGCTGCCCCTCTTTTTAATAATAGAGCCGATAAAATTATTCTTCTTGAAAAAATTTTATTTGAAATAATAATTAAATTATTTTCTATTAAAAATAGAATAATAGCAAACAATAATACTGATGACGCTAATGCTTGTGTTAAGAAATATTTTAACGATGCTTCGGTAGATATTAAATTGTTAGTATCTCTTATTAGGGGGATAAAAGATAATAAATTAATTTCTAGTCCTATTCATGCTCTTAATCAAGAATTAGCAGAAACTGTAATTATTGTTCCTATTATTAAAATAGAAATAAATATAATTTTTGAAGAATTATTAAAAATTAAAAAGAAAAGGATTATTACCTTTATAATTGGGGTATGAACCCAATAGCTTAATTAGCTTATCTTTTTATATTTTAGTGTATGATGCACAAAAGTTTTTGATACTTTTAGAAATAGTTTAATTCTATTAAATATAATAAGTGTAATATAATTACATAATCTATTCTATCAAAATAGCCCTTTAGTCAGGCAACTTATTAAATTGATGAGTTTACATGCAAAAATTGAACATGAAAATTCATCAATTAAAATTGTAATAGATAAAATTTCTCCTCTTTTTTAAAAAAAGGGGGTTTTTTTTTTTATCTACTCATAAATTTATTATTTTTAAATAATTTGGTTATACTGATAATTTTTTTGTAGTTAATTAATATAAGTAACTAATATAAAGAAATTGAGTGAAAATTGAATATTTAATTTATCTGATAAATTTTGATATATTTAAGTAATTTTAGTGCTATATATATATATATATTTATAAATAAAATTTTAATTTTATTATAATATATATATATATATAAATAATTTATATATATATATTAAAAAATATATATATTTCAATTTATTAATAAATTATTTATATATATATAAATAATATTTATATTTAAAAAATATTTTATTACCCAATATATATAATAATTTATTAAATATAGCTATATTTTTAAATGGAAAACAATATAAATAAATATATATATAAAAATACTATATATATATATATTTATAATAATAATTTAAGAATCATGATAAAAATATTAATTAATAAATGTTTATATGCCCACGCATTATTTCTGGATTGTCTTAAATTTTTTTGTGCTACAATATTAACAGATTATTATATAAGGAATTAATAAATTTTTATATATGTATATATCTATAGATACAGGTATATAGATTACTTGAGTAAACTGTGAAATAGAAAATAGTCTTATAATTTTAAAATTTTTATCTAAAAGCATAACTATTAGTAAATTTTTTTTTTNNAAAAAAAAAAAAAATGTAAATTAAAAATTAATCTTTAATTTATGAGATTTTTAAAAATTTATTGCATGAAAATTTAGGGGTTTGTTAAGCGTCCTCATTGAAATAACATAAATGCCTAATTTTTAAGTTATTTTATCTTTTCTAAAATGTGGCAAATTACGAGCATAATTTATTTGGAATTTTAAGGGGTGATTAGATTTTTCTTTATATTTTATGATTAATTTAAATTATTTTATTTAAATTATAATTTATAAAATTTTTGACTAAAATTTATTCTTTATATTATTTATTACTTATTTTATTAATTTTTAATTTATAAAATTTTTAATTAATTAGAATAAATCTGAAAAATTTTATAATCATAATTAAATTTGTTTACTAATTATTAAATGAATAAGGGCCTATTTAAATAAGGGGATTTAAATTAGTTTTATTTACTAATATTTATAGTATTAAATTTTATTTTAAAAATTGAATTAAGGGAGAATTACTAATTTTTGTTAAATTAAAATAAATATAATTTATAGTTTTATAATTAGGTTTAAATTAAGTCATACTAAATTAAATTATTTATAATATTTAAATTTAAAAAATATAAATCATACGTTTAATTTATTTGAGTTTAAAGTTTTATTTTAGCTTGAGAATTTTTTATAAATTTATTTTATATGCAAATTTTAGTGTGAATAGTTATTTATTTTAAAAATAAATAATTTTTTGGTAGTCGCAGTAATTAATATTATTAATTAAAGAAATTTAGAAATAGATATATTGTTTAATATTGGCTAATTTTGTGCCAGCAGCCGCGGTTATACAAATGATGTAAAAAAATTTTTTTTAGTTTAAGTTAAATTGAATAATTAAAAATATATTATTATTTGTTAGGTGAAATTTTAAATAATAAAATTTTTTATTAAAATATATTGAAGCTTGTAAAATTTAAATAAAAACTAGGATTAGATACCCTATTATTAAATTGTAAAATTAAAATCTTGAGTAGTATTAGTTATGGTCTTGAAACTTAAAAAATTTGGCGGTATTTTAGTCTTTTCAGAGGAACTTGTTCTATAATCGATAATCCGCGATGGACCTAACTTAAATTAGTTAATCAGTTTATATACCGTCGTTATCAGAATATTTTGTAAAAAAAATAATTTTCTAACATTTATATTAAAATGTATATCAGATCAAGGTGTAGCTTATATTTAAGAAGAAATGGGTTACAATAAATTTATTTAAATGGATTTAAATATGAAAAATTTATTGAAAGTGGATTTGATAGTAAAATTATAAAGATTAATAATTTGATTTTAGCTCTAAAATATGTACACATCGCCCGTCGCTCTTATTATTAAGATAAGATAAGTCGTAACATAGTAGAGGTACCGGAAGGTGTCTCTAGAATGACAATTTAAAGCTTATTTAGTAAAGTATTTCATTTACATTGAAAAGATTTTTGTGCAAATCAATATAAATTGATTATAAATAATTTATTAATTATGAATTTTATTATTTTAAAGTATTAAAAATAATTGTAAAATTATGAGTTTAAGTATTTTATAAAGAAAGAATATTTTTAATAATAGTTTATTAGTATTGTAAGAGAAAGTTGAAATAAATTGAAAAATTTTTATTTAAAAAGAAAATTTAATTTATTGTACCTTGTGTATCAGGGTTGATTAAATAAAAAATAAAATTTTATTTTTCTCGATTTTAAAAGAGTTAATAAATTATTAAAGTTATTGTAATAAAATTATTTTAAATAATTTATTAGAAATGAAATGTTATTCGTTTTTAAAGGTATCTAGTTTTTTTAGAAATAAATTTAATTTAGAAATTTTTGATAATTTAATTATTTATTAATTAAGTTAATTAAAAATTTTAATATTTTACGGGATAAGCTGTGAAATAAATTTTTATAAATTTTAAATAATAAAAAAAATATATGCTTAGAATTAGCTAATATTAATAAGTTTGTTATAAATTATTTTTTGTAGTGAATTATTTAATTAAATTTTAAATTTTTATAAAAAAAATTATTAAAATTTATATAATAATATAATAATGATTAAATTAGTATATATAAATGTATTGAATATAACTAATTGAAAAGTTTTTTTAAAGAATTCGGCAAAATTTATATTCGCCTGTTTAACAAAAACATGTCTTTTTGAATTTATTTAAAGTCTAACCTGCCCACTGAAATTTTAAATGGCCGCAGTATACTAACTGTGCAAAGGTAGCATAATCATTAGTCTTTTAATTGAAGGCTGGAATGAATGGTTGGACGAGATATAAGCTGTTTCAATAAAATTTATTATAGAATTTTATTTTTTAGTCAAAAAGCTAAAATAAAATTAAAAGACGAGAAGACCCTATAAATCTTTATATTTAAATTATTTTAATTATAAAGATTTAATTTTATTATAATAATTTTAAATATTTTATTGGGGTGATATTAAAATTTAATGAACTTTTAATTAATAAAAACATTAATTTATGACTTATTGATCCAGTTTTATTGATTAAAAATTTAAGTTACTTTAGGGATAACAGCGTAATTTTTTTGGAGAGTTCATATCGATAAAAAAGATTGCGACCTCGATGTTGGATTAAGAGATAAATTTGGGCGCAGCCGTTCAAAAATTAAGTCTGTTCGACTTTTAAATTCTTACATGATCTGAGTTCAAACCGGCGTAAGCCAGGTTGGTTTCTATCTTTAATAAATTAAAACATTTTAGTACGAAAGGACCAAATGTTTAAATAATCATATTTTATAAAATTGAATATTATTAATTTATTACTATTTTGGCAGATTAGTGCAATAAATTTAGAATTTATATATGTGAGTTTTATTACAAATAGTAATTTTTTTTATAGAAATGATTTTAGCTTTTATTAGAGGGTTATTTTTAATTATTTGTGTATTAGTTAGTGTAGCTTTTTTAACATTATTAGAACGAAAAGTATTAGGGTATATTCAAATTCGAAAAGGGCCCAATAAAGTTGGAATTATAGGGATTCCTCAGCCTTTTAGTGATGCAATTAAATTATTTACAAAAGAACAAACTTATCCTTTATTGTCTAATTATTTGTCTTATTATTTTTCACCTATTTTTTCTTTATTTTTATCATTATTAGTGTGAATATGTATACCTTTATTTATTAAAATATTTTCTTTTAATTTAGGGTTATTATTTTTTTTATGTTGTACTAGTTTAGGGGTTTATACTGTTATAGTAGCAGGGTGGTCATCTAATTCAAATTATGCTTTATTAGGGGGGTTACGGGCAGTTGCACAGACTATTTCTTATGAAGTAAGATTAGCATTAATTTTATTATCTTTTATTTTTTTAATTGGAAATTATAATATTTTAGGATTTTATTATTTTCAAAAAAGAATTTGATTTTTAATTATTTTATTTCCTATAGCTTTAGTGTGATTTACTATTTCTTTAGCAGAAACTAATCGTACTCCATTTGATTTTGCTGAGGGGGAATCTGAGTTAGTTTCAGGGTTTAATGTAGAATATAGAAGAGGAGGGTTTGCTTTAATTTTTTTAGCTGAATATGCAAGAATTTTATTTATGAGTATATTGTTTTGTGTATTATTTTTAGGGGCAGATGTATTTAATATTTATTTTTATATTAAATTAAGTTTAATTTCTTTTTTATTTATCTGAGCTCGGGGAACTTTACCTCGATTTCGTTATGATAAATTAATGTATTTAGCTTGAAAGTGTTTTTTACCATTTTCGTTACGTTAAATTATTTATTATTTTTTATTGGTTTTAAGGTTATGTTATTATTTATTATTTTATTAATTATCTTTAGTAAAGTTAATAGAAAATTTAATTTCTATCTTATGTTTTCAAGACACAAGCTTATTCAAGCTCATTAACTTATTAATTTAATAAGTTATCTCATCATTTTGTAGTTAGAGGAGCAATTAAGTAATAAGTAAAATAAATTACTGTTAAAATTTGCCCAATTAAAACATAAGGGTTTTCAACTGGTCGTGCTCCAATTCATGTTAAGAGGATTACAGTTACTACTATAGATCAAAATAAAATTTGGTTAATAGGATAAAATTCAATTCCTCGAAAATTTCTTAAGTTATAAAATGGTAGAATTATTAGAATAGCAATAGAAAGAACTAAAGCAATCACTCCTCCTAATTTATTAGGAATTGAGCGAAGAATTGCATAAGCAAATAAAAAATATCATTCAGGTTGAATGTGGACTGGGGTAACTAGAGGATTAGCCGGAATAAAATTATCTGGGTCTCCTAGTAGATAAGGGTTAATTAAAGTTAATAAAATTAGTCCTATTAATATTACAATAAATCCAACAATATCCTTAAAAGTAAAATAAGGGTGGAAAGGGATTTTGTCAATATTTGAATTTAGTCCAATTGGGTTATTTGAACCAGTTTGGTGTAAAAATAATAAGTGAATTATTGTTATAGCTAGTACAATAAAAGGTAAAATAAAATGAAATGTAAAAAATCGTGTAAGAGTTGCGTTATCTACAGCAAATCCCCCTCACACTCATTGTACTAAATCTGTACCTAAATAAGGTACTGCAGATAATAGATTTGTAATTACTGTAGCCCCTCAGAAAGATATTTGACCTCAAGGTAGTACATACCCTATAAATGCTGTTCCTATAACTAAAAATAATAGAAGAACTCCAACAATTCATGTTGGGGTAAATAGATAGGACCCATAATATATTCCTCGTCCAACATGAAGATATAAACAAATAAAGAAAAATGAAGCACCGTTTGCGTGTAAGGTTCGTAAAAGTCACCCATAATTTACATCTCGGCAAATATGATTAACTCTGTTAAAAGCTATGTTAATGTCTGCTGTATAATGTATTGCTAGGAATAGCCCTGTGAGAATTTGAATAATTAAACATAATCCTAGTAAAGAGCCGAAGTTTCATCAGGCTGAAATATTAATTGGGGCGGGAAGGTCTACTAAAGCATTATTAGCAATTTTGAATAAGGGATGTTTAATTCGAATAGGTGAATTCATTAGTTTATGAACCGTAATGGACCAAAAAATATTTTTGTAATTTTTACAATTGCGATTAAAGTAATCAGTAAATAATTTATTAAAATAATTGTAATTATATTAGTTGGAAAATTATATAATTTATTTAGACTTAGGGAGTTTTCTGTAGAGTATGAAATTTCTGAAGAAATTATTTGTATTTCGTTATTATGAATAAATGGAATTATTATTGATTTATCTATAAATAATGTTAATACTAATAAAATTGTAAATGCTAATAAAGAAATTATCGTAAATTTTATTGAAAATGAAAATATTTCATTTGACGCTAAAGATGTGACATAGATAAATAAAACTAATATTCCTCCTAAAAAAATTAAGAATAAGATATAAGAAAATCAGAATCTTTTGTTAATTAACCCCGCAATTAGACAAATACAGGTGGTTTGAAAAAGGAGTATTAATCCTATTGCTAATGGGTGATTTATTTGTATAAAAATAAATCTGAAAATTAATGTAATGGAATAAAGAATTAAATGTATAATATCAAGAAATAGTTTAAGTAAAATATTAATTTTGGGGATTAGTGATAAAAGAATTCTTTTTTTCTTGAAGTTTTAAAAGAATTAATTCTTATTTTTGATTTACAAGACCAATGTTTTTGTTAAACTATTAAAACTAATGATTATATTTATGTATTGATTTATTCCGAGAATTATAGTAGTGATGGGATTTTTTGTTTTTGTGTCTAATCGGAAGCATTTATTATCTATATTATTAAGTTTGGAGTATATTGTTCTTTGTTTATTTCTAGTTTTATTTATTTATTTAAATTTATTTAATTATGAAAGATTTTTTAGAATAATATTTTTAACATTTAGAGTTTGTGAAGGGGCTTTAGGGTTATCAATTTTAGTTTCAATGATTCGCACACATGGTAATGATTATTTTCAATCGTTTAATGTATTACAATGTTAAAAATTATTTTTGTTTTAGTAATAATTTTTCCGTTATGTTTTATTCAATATAGATTTTGAATGGTTCAAAATTTATTATTTTTAGTAACTTTTATTTTTATTTTAAATAATATAGTAAGTAATTATTTTATAAATATTTCTTATTTTTTAGGTTATGATATAATTTCTTATGGGCTAATTTTATTAAGTTTATGAATTTGTGTACTAATAGTGATAGCAAGAGAATCTATTAATAAATCTAATAATTATAAAAATTTATTTTTAGTTAATGTATTATTTTTGTTAATTTTTTTAATTTTGACATTTAGAAGAATGAGCTTATTTATGTTTTATTTATTTTTTGAAAGAAGTTTAATTCCTACATTATTTTTAATTTTGGGGTGGGGTTATCAGCCGGAGCGATTGCAGGCTGGTGTTTATTTATTATTTTATACTTTATTAGTTTCTTTACCAATATTAGTTGGAATTTTTTATTTATATAAGATTACTAATACTATGAATTTTTATTTATTAGGGAATGAAATATTTAATTATGAATTGTTATATATTTCTTTAATTTTAGCTTTTTTGGTTAAAATGCCCATGTTTTTAGTTCATTTATGACTTCCTAAGGCCCATGTAGAAGCTCCGGTTTCTGGTTCAATAATTTTAGCCGGAATTATATTAAAATTAGGAGGTTATGGATTATTACGCGTATGTTCTTTTCTTCAATTAATTGGGTTAAAATTAAATTTTATTTGAATTAGAATTAGATTAGTAGGGGGAGTGTTGATTAGTTTAGTATGTTTACGGCAGACAGATTTAAAAGCATTAATTGCTTATTCTTCAGTTGCTCATATAGGAATTGTTTTGTCAGGTTTAATAACTATATCTTATTGAGGCTTATGTGGGGCTTATACATTAATAATTGCTCATGGATTATGTTCTTCTGGATTATTTTGTTTAGCCAATATTTGTTATGAACGGTTAGGAAGACGAAGTTTATTAATTAATAAGGGATTATTAAATTTTATGCCTTCTTTAACTTTATGATGGTTTTTGTTAAGTTCTGCAAATATAGCGGCTCCACCTACTTTAAATTTATTAGGGGAAATTTCTTTATTAAACAGAATTGTCAGTTGATCCTGAATGAGTATAATTATATTATCCTTATTGTCTTTTTTTAGAGCAGCTTATACTTTATATTTATATGCTTATAGACAACACGGGAAAATTTTTTCTGGAAATTATTCTTGTATAAATGGATGTTCACGTGAATATTTATTACTATTTTTACATTGATTTCCTTTAAATTTATTAATTTTGAAAAGTGATATTTGTATATTATGATTATATTTAGGTAGTTTAATTAAAATATTGATTTGTGGTGTCAAGGATATGAATTATTTCATCTTAGATCGTGAAGAATTTATCAATTTGTAGAATTAGCTTTGTAAGATTAATTTTTATTAGAGTTAGATTATTTATTTTAAGATTAATTTTTTTATTAAATGATTTAGTATATTTTTTAGAATGAGAAGTAGTTTCTTTAAATTCTATAAGATTTGTAATAACTTTTTTATTTGATTGAATAAGTTTAATATTTATATCTTTTGTTTTATTAATTTCATCTTTAGTAATTTATTATAGAAAAGAATATATAATAGGGGATATTAATATTGATCGTTTTATTATGCTTGTTTTAATATTTGTATTGTCTATAATATTTTTGATTATTAGACCTAATTTAGTAAGAATTTTATTAGGGTGAGATGGATTAGGGCTAGTGTCTTATTGTTTAGTTATTTATTTTCAGAATGTAAAATCTTATAATGCAGGGATATTGACTGCTTTGTCTAATCGGATTGGAGATGTTGCACTGCTTTTGGCAATTGCTTGAATATTAAATTATGGAAGTTGAAATTATGTATTTTATTTAGAGGTGATGAAGGAAGATCTGGAAATAATAATTATTGGTAGATTAGTTATGTTAGCTGCAATAACTAAGAGAGCTCAAATTCCTTTTTCGTCTTGATTACCCGCTGCAATAGCAGCTCCTACGCCAGTTTCTGCTTTAGTTCATTCTTCAACTTTGGTTACAGCTGGGGTTTATTTATTAATTCGGTTTAATATTTTATTAAGAGGTTCATGGATAGGACAATTTTTATTATTAATTTCTGGTTTGACAATATTTATAGCAGGATTAGGGGCAAATTTTGAATTTGATTTAAAGAAAATTATTGCTTTATCTACGTTAAGTCAGTTAGGGTTAATAATAAGAATTTTATCTATAGGTTATTATAAATTAGCTTTTTTTCATTTATTGACTCATGCTTTATTTAAAGCATTGTTATTTATATGTGCAGGAGCTATTATTCATAATATAAATAATTCTCAAGATATTCGATTAATGGGGGGTTTAAGTATTCATATACCTTTAACTTCTTCTTGTTTAAATGTAGCTAATTTAGCATTATGTGGAATGCCTTTTTTGGCGGGATTTTATTCAAAAGATATAATTTTAGAAGTAGTATCTTTAAGATATATTAACAGATTTACATTTTTTTTATATTTTTTTTCAACAGGGTTAACAGTATGTTATTCTTTTCGGTTAGTTTATTATTCAATAACTGGGGAATTAAATTGTGGTGCATTAAATTTATTGAATGATGAAGGATGAATTATATTGCGGGGTATATTAGGGTTATTAATTATGAGAATTGTTGGGGGAAGAATATTAAGTTGATTAATTTTTCCTACACCAATTATAGTTTGTTTACCCTGGTATCTAAAAATGTTAACTTTATTTGTATGTAGCATGGGGGGAGTAGTAGGTTATTTAATTTCAAATGTATCTCTATATTTTATAAATAAATCTATGATACATTATTCATTGTCTTTATTTTTTGGGTCAGTATGATTTATGCCATATATTTCTACTTATGGGCTGGTAAAGATACCTTTATCGTTAGGTTGAAGAGTCTCTAAATCTTTTGATCAAGGCTGATCGGAATATTTTGGGGGTCAAAATTTATATAATAATTTAGTTTTATATTCTCGAATAAATCATATAATTCAAAATAATAGTTTAAAGATTTATTTAATAACTTTTGTATTATGAGTTGTAATTTTTTTTTCTCTGTTATTAATTTCATAAATTTAAATAGCTTATATTTAGAGTATGACACTGAAGATGTTACGGAGATTAATTAATCTTTAAATG